AGACACATTTCGTTGTGAATTCAAACAAATGTGGCAGATAGGCATATATCTGCACGGACTAATCAATAGTTCAAGCCACACACTCCCATAATCCATTTTATCTTCAGAAAATTCACTTCAACCATTAGTGTCAAATAAATAATACAATTTTGCGGGGTTGAAGGAAAAGATCCAAATACATGTTTTATTCTTTTCAATAATCCATATTTATAGCAATGAAATCCTATTGTTCCTACCCTGAGTGAAGTGATAAATGACTGATTACAAATATCTATGATCTATAATACTATTTCTTCTCTATAAAGGACCAGAGATGCCTTGCTTACGTATCATTGGGAAGTGCATTAACATAAATACGGCAGTAAGTAGAGGTAATACAAAAGTGTGTAAACTATAAAAACGAGTCAGGGTGGATTGGCCTACACTAGCACTTCCGCGCAATAACTCTACCAAAGGCGATCCTATTACAGGAATAGCTTCCGGTACGCCTGTTACAATTTTGACTGCCCAATAACCAATTTGGTCCCGGGGTAAGGAATAACCAGTCACGCCAAAAGATGCGGTCAATACAGCTAAAACTACACCTGTAACCCAAGTCAATTCACGAGGTTTTTTAAAGCCACCGGTGAGATACACACGAAATACGTGCAGGATCATCATTAGCACCATCATACTTGCGGACCATCGATGAACTGATCGGATTAACCAACCAAAGTTAGCTTCAGTCATTATATATTGAACGGAAGCAAAAGCCTCAGTAACCGTTGGGCGATAGTAAAAAGTCATAGCAAATCCCGTAGCTACTTGTACTAAAAAACAAGTAAGTGTAATTCCGCCTAAACAATAAAATATGTTCACATGGGGAGGGACATATTTACTAGTTATATCATCTGCAATCGCCTGAATCTCAAGACGTTCTTCGAACCAATCATATACTTTATTGAGATAGGTAAATCCAGGGAACTCCCCCTCTGAGAACCGTATATGAGAATTTCATTTCGTACGGCTCAAACAAAAACCACCCAAATACTGGCTAGAATGGATATGTGTAATAAAAAGTTTGAAACTTATTTATCTTTCCTCCTATGATTCACTCTTTCTTTTTCTCTAAAGATACGAAAGAATAAAAATCTGAAAGCTCTTCTTTGTGATTATAATGCTAAAAAATATCAAGTTGGCTCATTCGTCTTTATGTTGATTGTTACAGGCCTCTTGAATCCTCTATTTACCTATTTTTTTTTTTCTTTTATTTGTTATTCTTATTTGTGTGTAACGCGGTTTTACTTCTGTTTTCTTTATTATTGATAGGAATTCTCTTGTTAAGACCCTATGAATCGATTAAAACCTCAGATTCATACTACAACCACGATGATTCAAGAAAACCTTCAAACTAAGTCCAAAAATTCCCTGAGTAAGAATCGTTGGATCATCACTTATTCAATGAATAGATATACTGAATAAAAATTTAAAGAAAGGTTTGTCCCTTAATTAAAATAAGCATAAACGGGAAAAAGAATAAAAATCTGTCGATTTATCACTTCTAACCCCCTTTTTTAACTATTTGGGGGTTAACTCTTTTTTTTGGAGTCCGGCCCGCGAGGTCTTAATATAAAATATGAATCATAGTTAGAATAGTTTGTAATCTATTTCCTATATTCCGCGCGTTCCGGATACTAGAATGAATATCCGACGAGGTAAAACCATCTGTATCAAGATGACAGAACCACTCTCTGTAGTATCCATAGGATCAATTATAACAAGTCACACACTCATATTCCGGAAATACAGAAACAAAGAAATTCCACGGTCGAACTACCCAAAAATAGAATGGGCTAAAAACGACCTAAATGATTCACTTTGTAGTGAAAAGCGATTTAGTAGTTCTTGTGAATCTAATTCATTGAAATTCCATCCAGTAAAATGGAAGAATTATAAATCTCCAAAATAATAGATAGGAATATCGCAAATAGAGCCATTGCAATACCCATCAAAGGAGTAGTTCCCCAACCTGGAGCTACTTTACCATATTCCGAATTCAGTGGTTTCAATAAATCCCCTACAATGGTTCGTCTTGGACCAGATCTAGAACTATTCTCAACGGTTTGTGTAGCCATAAATCCTATTTTGTATTCAGTGAGAGCCGTTGACTTTGTATACCATTATATTGTAAATAAATGATCTTAGCATAGATCCATTGTGGTCTTAAAATTATATAATAATGGAAACAGCAACCTTAGTTGCCATCTCTATATCTGGTTTACTTGTAAGTTTTACTGGGTACGCCTTATATACTGCTTTTGGGCAACCCTCTCAACAACTAAGAGATCCATTCGAGGAACACGGAGACTAGTTGAAGTAATGAGCCTCCCAATATTGGGAGGCTCATTACTTCAATCGAGATAATAAAAAATCATTTCATCTTTTTAGTTGGAACTTTAGGTGGTTCCCGAAAAAAGATGGCGAAAAATATTATTCCCAGAGTCGAGACTAAGAGGAATGTATAAACCAATGCTTCCATAGATTCGATTGTGGTTTACAATTATAGCTTCCATGCCTGTTTATTTTGGGTCGTCTCCCGGATAACTAAAGAGAAAGAGTCAAGGAAAGGGCAAAGGCAGCGATTCAAATCAAGATTTATCCGGCTCCCTGTCTATGTTATTAAATCACAAAAATAAAAGTAAGAAATCAATCTTGTATCAGACTACTTGTCGTCTTGTAGTAGGATCCCCAAGTTTTTGGAATGTTCCAAATTCTACTTGAGCATCCAAATCTGGGTCAATACCGGCAAAAACATCTCGGAACAAGGTTCTAGCGCCATGCCAAATATGTCCGAAGAAGAAGAGCAGAGCAAATGAAGCATGGCCAAAAGTAAACCAACCCCTTGGACTGCTACGAAAAACACCATCGGATTTCAAAGTAGCACGATCTAATTCAAAAATTTCGCCCAATTGAGCGCGTCGAGCATATTTTTTCACAGTAGCAGGATCACTATAACTGACTCCATTCAGTTCGCCACCATAGAACTCCACAGTTACACCTACTTGTTCGACACTATACTTCGACTCTGCCCTTCGAAACGGAACATCGGCTCTAACAATACCGTCTCCGTCTACCAAAACAACCGGAAATGTTTCAAAAAAAGTGGGCATACGACGTACAAAAAGTTCACGCCCTTCCTTATCTCTAAAGATAGGGTGTCCTAACCACCCAACAGCTATTCCATCCCCGTTGTCCATTGAGCCCGCTCTGAATAATCCCCCCTTTGCCGGATTATTACCGATGTAATCATAAAAAGCCAATTTTTCAGGAATTTTAGACCAAGCCTCTGATAAACTTTGATTTTCGGCTATCCCAGCGCTAACTCTTCGATATATTTCTTGCTGGAAGTATCCCTGATCCCATTGATAACGAGTGGGACCAAATAATTCAATCGGGGTAGTTGCTGAACCATACCACATAGTTCCAGCAACAACAAAAGCGGCAAAAAAGACAGCAGCGATACTGCTGGAAAGGACGGTTTCAATATTTCCCATGCGTAATCCTTTGTATAGACGTTGGGGCGGACGGACACTAAGATGGAATAGGCCGGCTAATATGCCCAATGTCCCTGCTGCAATATGATGAGAGGCTATTCCTCCCGGAACAAAAGGATCAAAACCTTCCACACCCCACGCTGGATTTACAGATTGTACCCTTCCGGTTAGTCCATAAGGATCGGACACCCATATTCCAGGACCATACAACCCCGTTACATGAAATGCGCCAAACCCAAAACAAGCCAACCCTGAAAGAAATAAATGAATTCCAAAAATCTTAGGTAAATCTAAAGAAGGTTTTCCTGTACGTTCATCAGAAAATATTTCTAGATCCCAGTACACCCAATGCCAAATAGCTGCCAAAAAGCATAAGCCGGAAAACACAATATGTGCCCCGGCCACACCTTCGTAACTCCAAATACCCGGATTCGTTATAGTACCTCCTGTGATACTCCAACCGCCCCATGAATTGGTTATTCCTAAACGAGTCATGAAGGGTATAACAAACATACCCTGTCTCCACATTGGATCAAGAACGGGGTCAGAGGGATCAAAAACCGCTAGTTCGTATAGAGCCATCGAACCGGCCCAACCAGCAACTAGAGCTGTATGCATTATATGAACAGAAATCAAACGACCCGGATCATTCAATACGACGGTATGAACACGATACCAAGGCAAACCCATGGAAATACCCCTTTAATCAACGAATAATAGACACTATGTAACTTTATTGCATTGTAAAAAGTAAAAAAACTATGCTCCGGACCCACTCTTTCGGTAGATTTTCTCGAGGAAAGAATTAATATTTGTTCTATTCTTTTAGTAATAATAATAGATAGTAATAATAGACGAATTCCATTTGTAGGAACAAAAATAAGCAGATCTATTCTATACCCGATAAGTACCAATACGCAATGGTAGAGGGGATTGATCCCACTTTAATTTTCTCTGAGTGAAGACATACCCATTTGTTCATATCATTCCAAAGACCCATTCGTTTCGTAAAAATTTTCCTTTAGTCATAATCATTCGGTTTTCTTTTTTTATGTTATTGTTATGAACTTATTCAATTTATGGATAAACTATGATTATGATAAAGGCTAATCTTATTAAGACAATAAACCCGTTGTTACGCTTCCACATCAAAGTAAGATATAGTACTTAATTTTTTTCTTTCATTTTATGCCTATTGGTGTTCCAAAAGTACCTTTTCGAAGTCCTGGAGAGGAAGATGCATCGTGGGTTGACATATAGTGCGACTTGTCAGATATATTGGGTCACATGGAATTTCCCCATTCTCTCCCCTGATCGAGATATCCCCTCTTTCGCCCAAAAAAGATTGATTGAATTATCAAAAGTTTGGAGCGTGAAATACAATTTAATCCTATTTATTTTTTGTAGGGGTATCAGATTAATATTATCAATTAGAATAATTTATGGTTGGCTCGACTGGACCAAAAAAATGAAGTATCCAGGCTCCGTTTAGAAAAAACCCAATTGGTAATATATCTAAGATTACTACTTTTATAATATTCTATTTATAAACAGGAGCGATCTCAAACTGTTTAATCAATCGAGTAATATAATGAATACATTGAATATTTAGTGGAAGACATGAAATAAATGAAATTGAAAAATAAAAAAAGCCATAGCAAAAAGACGTGGTATTGGGACATTTGCCCTATATGTGCAAATAAAAATCGGGCCTATCTTTACTCGGAGTAGAGCATAAACCTAAAAAAATTGAAAAAGCCCATTCAGGAACAAGAAAATGGCATCGTTATTTGGATTCGATCTCGATGAAACAATACATCAATGAGAAGTTCATTCGATAAGTTTAGTAAATTATTTATATATATATTTTATTTATATATATAGGTAAAGTAAACAGGCCAAAACAAATCCTTCTTGAAAAATGGAAGAAAAAAAGCCCTTTGTTAGAAGTTAGAAAGAGCCCCCTATGAAAATAAAAAAGAATGAGGGCTGCAATCTACACATTGATTCTTTTTTTTTGCGCGATTTTTGGTAAACCGTATGCATCAAAAGGTGCGCGTACGGTTCCTAAGGATACAATTATATCCTAATCAACCGACTTTATCGAGCAAGATTACTTTTTTTAGGCCAAGAGGTTGATAGCGATCTCTCGAATCAAATTATTGGTCTTATGGTATATCTCAGTCTAGAGGATGATAGCAAAGATCTGTATTTGTTTATAAACTCTCCCGGGGGGTGGGTAATACCCGGAGTAGCTATTTATGATACTATGCAATTTGTACAACCAGATGTACAGACAATATGCATGGGATTGGCCGCTTCAATAGGATCTTTTCTTCTGGTCGGAGGAGAAATTACCAAACGTCTAGCATTCCCTCATGCTCGGCGCCAATGAGTTTTGTATTTGAGAGAAAAAAGAAGACTATGCCTTCGCCATATGAAATATGACTATTAAGTAATAATAGCATGGCATTTTGAATTCGATATGAGAAACCCTTTTTTTTATTTTTGTTTTTTTTTTTTCAAAAATCAATCATTAGATTATATATCGAACGAATAGTATGAGATAAAGGGCATTTCCGATTTTATCTGATTTATCGGAAGCCTATTGCAGCGTCACAAACTTTTTTGTTTTCACACCAGAGGGATAATAACAATATTTATCTTAGGAAAGAATACAAAAAAAAGAAACTTTGGGATTGCTTAATAACAGACTAAATAAATATATAAAGCAACGGAACCATCATAGTATGTTTTAACTACTCCAAAATAAAATGAAGGATGGTTATTGGATTATTTACCGATCGGGGTCTGATAGGCCCTATATTTGAATATTTGAATTTGATTTTATACTTCTTCAATGGAATGGAGGTTATAAAGTAAATTCCATTGTATAGCCGTATGCAATGCGCAAGAGATGCCTGTACGGTTGGTTGTTCAATTCTATCTTTTGGTTTTCATATCATTACTCGTTATTTAATTTATTCTCTTTGATTTCTCTTCGAGATAGAAGAACCATTTATTAGGTTATATAATCAGGGTAATGATCCATCAACCTGCTAGTTCTTTTTATGAGGCACCCGCAGGAGAATTTATCCTGGAAGCGGAAGAAATGATGAAGCTGCGCGAAACCATTACAAGGGTTTATGTACAAAGAACAGGCACACCTCTATGGGTTGTATCCGAAGACATGGAAAGAGATGTTTTTATGTCAGCAACAGAAGCCCAAGCTCATGGAATTGTTGATCATGTAGGGGTAGAATAAAAAATAACAGGGATTTCGCGCAAATACAAATACGCCATTTGAAATTTTATCTTCTTACTGGGTTTGATAGAGTATTCTATTAATTAATTTATTACTATAGAAGTAATTCCTAATCGGCCGGTTAGGATCGATCTAAACCAGCTCATTATGTATACGAGTCAACATGCCAACTATTAAACAACTTATTAGAAAGACGAGAAAGCCAATCAGAAATGTTACGAAATCCCCCGCCCTTGGGGGATGCCCTCAGCGACGAGGAACATGTACTAGGGTGTATGTGTGACTCGTTCAGAGCATGGACTGGGGCAAAAGAAAAGAACCCATTTTTCCAGTATCAGTGATCAGTAACAGTAAATAAGATAAAATAAAACGGAAGAACCCCATTCACTATCTAAAAAGTATCTATCATACCCTTCTATTGTGTATCAAAATTTATGGTTTCTAGTGGTGTAAATCCAATTGTCTCCATTTTCAATTTAAGATGAGAAAGAATTTCCCATTGGTAGCAAATGTTTATCCATTAAGCGGGGGGAATCCCATTTAAAGGCAAGAAAGATTACGCCCTTACTCTTTCAACAACGGACTAAGAGGGTCAGCTACACAGTTAATCTTCATAATTAAATACCGTTACTGTATAAGTGGATCTCGTTGTGAAAGACGGATTACTGAATAATTCATGGGTAGAGCCAAAAAGTGTGAACTGTACAAGTTAACAATAGCATTGATTAAATGAAAGAAAAGAAGGGGCTCCGGTGTATAGAAGGGATCTCGCCGTTTAAGAAGTAACCATAGAAACGATGGAACCCACTATTTTTTTTTTTATTCATTTCTATTTTATATTTACTACTTTTTGTTTTTATTTAATATTAATATGCTTTTTTTAATATCTAGTATCAATATTATTTCTTATTTCGAGGTAAAATGCCTATAAAAAAAAAAGAAAAAATCGTGGGCGGGAAGGTTATAGTAGCAAAAGCCGTTGGAGTTTTTATTTTATACATTGGAAGGATCCGTTTTGTTATTAACAAACTAGTAAAGGGGAAGGGAATAACTGAAAGAAAAGAAATCAATTAGTTATTTATCAAAGTTTCATTTATTCAATGACCAGAATTAAACGAGGATGTATAGCTCGGAGACGTAGAACAAAAATTCGTTTATTTGCATCAAGCTTTCGAGGGGCTCATTCAAGACTTACTCGAACTATTACTCAACAGAAAATAAGAGCTTTGTTTTCGGCTTATCGGGATAGAGGTAGGCAAAAGAGATATTTTCGCCGTTTGTGGATCACTCGGATAAATGCAGCAATTCGAGGGAATTTAGTATACTATAGTTATAATAGTATCATACACAATCTGTACAAGAAGCAGTTGCTTCTTAATCGTAAAATACTTGCGCAAATAGCTATATTAAATAGAAATTGTCTTTCTATGATTTCCACTGAGATTATAAAATAAGTAGATTGGAAGGACTCCATAGGAATGTTTTAAATTTTAATGGAGTGCGCTGTAAAATTAACTCCGGGAAGGTAGAATAGAAATTAGTATGATAAAATATAATCAAATAATATGATAAAGTCGTCAAAATGAACAAACAAGACGTTCAATAAAAAAAGATTTATTCTTTTTCCCCGATACTTTTTTTCTTATGACACGACACTCACATCTTAATTCGCGAATTTTTCGAACAAAACATCAATCCGCCTTTGAGTTCGTATTGGAATTTTGATTCAAGTGAAGAGTAAGCCTATCCCCCTTTTTGATTCTAAGACCCGCAGTTCTAGCAGCCGACTCACCTCTTTCAAATTGTTTCTCATTATTAAGAAAGGGTAACAAAGATAAAATACGAGCTTGCTTGATAGCAATAGTAATTAATCGTTGTTGTTTTAAGTTTAATCTATTCACCCGTCTAGATAATATCTTTCCTTGTTCACTAATAAATCGACTAATTAAACTCATGTTTCTATAATCAATTCGATCCCCCGACCCAACCGGGGGCAAACGCCTACGAAAAGATCGCTTGGATTTAAAATAGAGTCGCTTGGATTTATCCATGATTTGTTTATTCCTTATCCCGAAAATCCTAATTTTGTCGGGGATTTCTTTTTGGTTTGTTTATCTTTAAATATATGTTATATATAATATATGGTATATGACATTTTTCATCTTCCTTGGAAGGATGACATACAATACATATGTGTAATCGGTTCCATCTATTTCTTTATCTCCCCATGAATTGTATATTTGTAACAAAAGGGACAGAATTTTCTCAATTCCAATCGACTAGGCGTATTGTGTCGATTCTTTTGAGTAATATATCTGGAAATACCAACCCTCTTTGATTCCTTATTAGCATCATTTCGAACAGCACAATTGGTACATTCCAAAATAACTGTTACTCGAACATCTTTCCCCTTGGCCATGAACCCCCTTTGTATTTTTGATTCACTCAACTATTCTATTTTGCGATCCAAAGAGAAAAAAGGAACGAAAAAAAAAATAGAAGTTGCTAACTCGAAATAAAATTATGAAAAATTTCGTTGCAATCAAGATAGTAATAATAAGTAATACAATGATTTCTAACTACATTTCTAATCCCAATATAGCGTTTCGTCTTTCATTTAAGTATTTTGTATGATATTGTTGACCTATCCATCAATTTCCATTTCCGTTCTCATTCTCTTTTTAATTATTTTCATTTAAATAATTTAAATGAAAAATTTTATTTTAATTCGAGCCTCGGGCCTGAGGCCCGAGTTCCGAGTTTCACTGAATTTGAATCCACTTTTATTCTTTCTCTTTTCGAACTTATTCAAATTTTAAAAATTCTAAAATTAAAAGATGGGAAGGGGAGGGATTAGTCACAGAGATTTTATTAAATCCCTAATCTTCTTCACCACTTCCCATGTTACTAACTAGAATGAAAAAAAGGGGAATATCAGCGCATCCGGAAATAAACGATTGATCTCTATCAATAGACCTGCTAAAAACCCGAACCATATAGTACTTACTACCGGCGCCACGGAGAGATATGTTTTTAGATCTCGCATTTTATTTGAAATCCTCCTTCTTTATTGGAATTTGTAATACATATATGATCAGACATATATGGAGTTAATGATCGCTTGTATTTGTCCGCGGAATCCCTAATTCAAATTGAAATGTACAACGATTCAGTAGAATATTCCTTTTCTTAAAAAAAACGTGCCCTTTTCTGTACCAGCGTTTCCCCAAAATATTCATTTTTTTTACAGCGGGTTTCATTATACGTAACGCATATAAGTAGTTTATTATAATTAATTAATAATTAATTATATGTTCTATGATATGAGATCAAAAAGAAGAAATGACAAGATAATTTTTGTATAGAAATGGAGTAAATAAAGATGTGGAAAACAATACGGGTATTCTCTACAATGACACTGTAACCCAATTGAAAGGGATGTAGCGCAGCTTGGTAGCGCGTTTGTTTTGGGTACAAAATGTCACGGGTTCAAATCCTGTCATCCCTACCTATTCTATTACTTATCTTATGAGCAGGAATCGTAACGAGGGACCAATTGAAATCGATTAAATTGGGCATCCATAACATGATCAATCTTTCATTTGACTCTATTCTACTATAGAATAGGATACGCATGCAAAAATATAATATATTAGGGTTACTTACAAAATATTTAGTGTGATAATAAAGCGCTCTTAGTTCAGTTCGGTAGAACGCGGGTCTCCAAAACCCGATGTCGTAGGTTCAAATCCTACAGAGCGTGATCCCATTCTTGTTATTCTTAGGTCGAAAATTACACTGAAATGAAATAATTGAACAGCAATTTCAATTTGACCCCTGCCCTATGTATTAAAATTAATAAAGCAAGTAGGGGTCAATCAAAAAAAGAGCTATTAATTAATTAAAGGTCCAACTGATCGCCGCGTCTGTATTGTAAATATGCGGTTACAAATAATCCAGCCAAAGTAATAGGAATTAGACCTAAGACAATTCCAAATAGAAAAACTTCAATCATTTCAATTTGTTTGAAAGAGGAAAAGGAGAGGTAATATCTATTCTTAACTATTAATTCATATTGCCCATGAATCTCAATGACCAAAAATTGGAAATTGACACGGTAAGAAACTTAAGAAACTATAGAATATATGGAATAACACAGAAAGATTTCGTTTTTTTATGAATCGTTTGTTCAATTAATTTCAAATAAGTCGTATCTTGTTCAACCCGATAAATAGAGCTGAGGTTATAGTTAAAACCGCTAGTAGAAAACCGAAATAACTAGTTATAGTAAGCATAAAGAGGCTAAATGAAATATGGTCTTTTTATACATATGTTTAGAAAGCACTTCCCTAAATTCAAATTTTTGAAAGATACAAACAAGAATAAGCAAAAAGACCAATTTCACTTATTCTTTCAATTGAAAGTTTTTGATTCATCAATCCTTCTAAACAGTAATAAAAAAAAATGGGAGTGACATAGGTAAGAAATCAATTCATCATCTGTGATATCTGAGCATCCCCTAATTCCCAATCAACAGATTCATCTTAAAAACTAATATTCTTATACTAATATTATATAATTAATAATCAAAATTAGAAATAATAAAAAACTCTGTTGTGTAACTTCATTCAAAAAATGAAATTGAATCGCTTTAAAATTGGAAAATCATTTCTATTTTTATTTTGATCTTTTTTTTTATTATTGTATCGAATACATTGTGTATTTTCGAACAAAGAATGACCTTATATTATACTAGAATCTCCCTTTTTTTTACTTTTACTTTATTACTTTCCCTTTTCTTTTTTACTTTAATTTGATTTGACCTCATTAGATTCAGTAGTAGGTTCATTCTCATAATATCTCTAATGAGAAGAAAAAGAGTTTCGCATGATCTAATCGTGCGAAACTTATACATTTTTTCTTTACATATCTTAAATTAGAGAGCCCCCCGCCCTTTTATAATTATAATTCGATCAAGAACGGCCTTTTGGTTCTAATACAACAATGCGTGCATCGCGAATATTGATTATTTTCTTCTTTGTTCTCTTTCTTTCGTCGAAGACTATCGGCTAGTCTTACTTCTTACTGGACAACTAACCAATTCCTTAAAAATGAAAAAAAAAAGGGGGGGGGGGTTCCAACAAAAAACATCTTCTACAAACACAAAAAGAAAGAATATTTTTATATTTTGGATCTAATTGAATTGTAGGTGTAGGGGAATGGAATATGATAATCCCACTCGCGAATTATTTGAAAGCAACCCGTTGTATTCACATTTTATCTGATCTTCAGTTTCTAATCCGAAGCCGATAATGGAGAGAACCCTTATACTACTACAGGAATTTGAAAATTTTTTTATTGAATAGTATAGAATACTACATCGACAGGCAACAATAAAAGAAAAAAGAAAGTCTCTAGCACTCCATTTAGATACTAATTGTGAAATTGCGTTGCTGTGTCAGAAGAAGGATAGCTATACTGATTCGGTATACTCTAAAGACACCCTTGGTACCCTATTGACGATCTCACAAAGATTCAATTTCAGTGAATTCCCATTTACTGATCTCATCTTTTACGGAATCGATCCCCTTTTTGACTGTACAAGAATACGTGGAGCTCGGCATGTCTGGAAGCACAGGAGAACGTTCTTTTGCTGATATTATTACCAGTATTCGATACTGGGTCATTCATAGCATTACTAT